ATTTACTCAAGCAATAAGAGGTTTCATGTTAGTAACCCAATCTTTTCTTAGAAAATACGTTATATTACCCTTATTGATAATAGCTAAAAATATTGGTCGTATGTTATTATTGCAATTCCCCGAATGGTACGAGGATTTGAAGGAATGGAATAAAGAAATGCATGTTAAATGTACCTATAATGGCGTTCAATTATCAGAAACAGAATTTCCCCAAAATTGGTTAACAGACGGTATTCAGATAAAGATTCTATTTCCTTTCTGTCTGAAACCTTGGCGAAGATCTAAAGTACGATCTCATCATAGAGATAGAGATCAGAAAATAAGCAAAAAGGAGAAAAAAGACAATTTTTGTTTTTTAACAATCTGGGGAAGGGAAGCAGAACTACCTTTTGGGTCTCCCCGAAAACGACCTTCTTTTTTTGAACCCATTTTTAACGAACTCGAAAAAAAAACGAGAAAAGCGAAAAGGCAATTTTTTCAAGTTATAAAGGTTTTCAAAGAAAGAAGAAAAGGTTTTATAAAAGTTTCAAAAGAAAAAACAAGACTAGTTATAAACCTAATAATGAAAGAACTTGAAAAAGTAAACCCCATTTTCTTATTGAAATTGAGAAAGGTAAAAGTATATGAATCGAATGAAAACGAAAAAGATTCCAATATAAATAATAAGATTATCCGAGAATCGACCATTCGAATTCGATCCGCGAATTGTGTAAATGAAAATTATTCACTCATAGAAACAAAAATGAAAGATCTTGCTAATAAGACAATCACAATTAGGACTCAAATAGAAGGAATCACAAAAGGAAAGAAAAAAATAGTTCGAGCTTGTGATGATAAAAGATCGGAATCGAAGAAGGATATTTGGCAAATATTCAAAAGAAAAAATATCCGAGTAATACGTAAATCACATTATTTTATGAAATCCTTCGTTGAAAAAATATACATGGATATATTACTATGTATCATTAAGATTCCAAGGATCAATGCACAACTTTTCTTTGAATCAACAAAAAAAATGATCAACAAATCCATTTCCAACGCTGAAACAAATCAAGAAGGAATTGAGAAAACAAATCAAAATACAATGAACTTTATTTCGACTATAAAAAATCCGTTTTCGAATTTTTCTAATACTAATATTAGTAATCAAAATGTTAGGAATAATAATTGTGACTTATCTTCTTTGTCTCAAGCCTATGTATTTTATAAATTATCACAAAATCAATTACTTAACAAGTATCATTTGAAATCTGTACTTCAATATCACCACACCTATCCTTTTCTTAGGGATATAATCAAGAATTATTGTACGACACGAGGAATATTTGATTCCAAACCAAGGCAAAAAAAAATGCATAAGTCTGGAATGAATAAATGGAAAAATTGGTTAAGGGGTCATTATCAATACAATTTATCTCAGACCAAGTGGGATCACTTAGTACCGAAAAAATGGCGAAATAGAGTCAATCAATGTCGTACGATTCAAAAGAAAGACTCAATGAAATTAGATTTATATAAAAAAGAAAAAGACCAATTAATTCATTACACGAAACAAAATTACTATGCAGTGGACTCATCGATAAGTCAAAAAGAAAAATGGAAAAAACATTACGGATATGATCTTTTGTCATATAAATATATAAATTATGGGAATAGTAAGGACTCGTATATTTCTGGATCAACATTACAAATAGAGGACAAAAAAATTCCATATAATTTCAATACAAATACACTTAAATCCGAATCATTTTATAGATTGATAAGTATATCTATTAGTGATTATCTAGAAAAAAGATCTATTATTGATATGGACAAAAATATGGATAGAAAATTTTTTGATTGTAGAATTCTCCATTTTTGTCTTAGAAATAATATCGATATTGAGACCTGGGCCAATACGCATACCGGCACCAAGATTCATAAAAATGCTAAAACTGAAACTCAAAATTCTCAAAAATTTGAAAAAAAAGATCCTTTTTCTTTTACGATTCATCACAAAATCAACCTATCCAATCAAAAAAAATATTTTTTTGATTGGATAGGAATGAATCAAGAAAGGTTATATCATACCATATCAAATTTAGAACCTTGGTTTTTCCCAGAATTTGTACTACTTTTTGATGTGTATAAGATTAACCCGTGGATCATACCAATCAAATTACTTATTTTTAATTTGCATTTCTATGAAAAAAATATTAGTCAAAATGAAAAGAAAGAATATCTTGAATTCGAAAATTCCAACCCCCAAAAAAACAAACAACAAGGTCAAGGAGATTTTGTATCAGATCTACGAAAACAAAACAAAAAGAAAAATCTTGAAGAAGATTACACGGGAGCAGACATTCAAAAGGGTAGAAAGAAAAAACAATTCAAGAGCAAGAAAGAAGCAGAACTGGATTTCTTCCTGAAAAAATATTTTCTTTTTCAATTAAGATGGGATGATTCCTTGAATCAAAGAATGATCAATAATATCAAGGTATATTGTCTCCTACTTAGACTGATAGATCCAAGAGAAATTGCTATATCCTCAATTCAAAGAGGAGAGATGCATCTGGATGTAATGTTGATTCAGAAAGACCTAACTCTTACAGAATTGATAAAAAGAGGAATATTTATTATCGAACCAATTCGTTTATCTATGAAAAAGGATGGAAAATCTATTATATATCAAACCATAGGTATTTCATTGGTTGATAAGAATAAGCGCCAAACTAATGGAAAATGCATAATAAAAAGTGGATATGTTGAAAAAAAGAATTTTGATGGATCCATTGCACAACACAGCAATATGCTTGTGAATAGAAACAGAAATCATTTTGATTTCCTTGTTCCCGAAAATATTCTATCTCCCAGACGTCGTAGAGAATTTAGAATTTTAATTTGTTTCAATTCCCGGAATTGGAATGTTGTGAATCGAAATCCACTATTTTGCAATCAAAACAACATAAAAAACTGGGGACAATTTTTAAACGGGGAAAAGCATCTTAATACAGATGCAAATAAATTCATTAAATTCAAATCGTTTCTTTGGCCCAATTATCGATTAGAAGATTTAGCTTGTATGAATCGTTATTGGTTTGATACCAATAACGGTAGTCATTTCAGTATGTCAAGAATACATATGTATCCACGATTCAGAATTAGTTAATAGTATATTTCCTATATATCTATCGCATGCCATATTCGGTGGATAAAAACCGAAAGATATACACATACACCATGTTACATTCTGATAAATGTATCATCCCTTTCTATCCAAATCAAATTACAAATTTGATTTGGATAAAATTAATATAAATTTGAAGTAGTGTATATGAAGAAATCCCATTTTTTTTGTACTAGATTCAAATAACTGGAACTAACTGGTATAATAATAATTATTATTTTTCCTGATCGGTAAAATACACGGAAAAGAAAAAAATAGAAAAATGGGTTTTTTATGGTCAAAAATGCATTCATCTTAGCTATTCGACAAGAAAAAGAAAAAAACTGCGGATCTGTTGAATTTCAAGTATTCAGTTTTACGGATAAGATACGGAGACTCACTTCACATTTGGAATTACATAAAAGAGATTTTTTATCACAAAGGGGCCTACGGAAAATTCTGGGAAAACGTCAACGGCTACTGGATTATTTGTCAAATAAAAATAGAGTACGTTATAAGAAATTAATTGGTCAATTAGGTATTCGGGAGTCAAAAACTCGTTAATTTGAAGGTTGGTTTGCATTTTTTTCTTTAGTTATTAGTAGTTATTAAATTTTTCATTTTGATGAACTTCGTTTGATAAATTCATGGAATAATGAATTAAGGAAGAAAAGATATGACTGTACCGGCTACAAGAAAAGATCTCATGATAGTTAATATGGGTCCGCATCACCCATCAATGCATGGTGTTCTTCGACTAATCGTTACTCTTGATGGTGAAGATGTTATTGACTGTGAACCCGTATTGGGTTATTTACACAGAGGGATGGAAAAAATAGCAGAAAATCGAACAATTATACAATATTTGCCTTATGTAACACGGTGGGATTATTTAGCCACTATGTTCACAGAAGCAATAACAGTAAATGCACCAGAACGATTGGAAAGTGTTCAAGTACCTAAAAGAGCCAGTTACATTAGAGTCATTATGCTGGAATTGAGTCGTATAGCTTCTCATTTATTATGGCTTGGGCCCTTTATGGCGGATATCGGCGCACAGACTCCCTTTTTCTATATTTTCAGAGAAAGGGAATTGTTATATGATCTATTCGAAGCTGCTACGGGTATGCGAATGATGCATAATTATTTCCGTATTGGGGGGGTTGCTGCTGATCTTCCTTATGGCTGGATAGATAAATGTTTGGATTTCTGTGATTATTCTTTAACAGGAATTGCTGAATATCAAAAACTTATTACACGAAATCCCATTTTTTTGGAACGAGTTGAAGGAGTGGGCATTATTGGTGGAGAAGAAGCAATAAATTGGGGTTTATCAGGGCCGATGTTACGTGCTTCTGGAATACAATGGGATCTTCGTAAAGTTGATAGTTATGAGTGTTACAATAAATTCGATTGGGAAGTCCAATGGCAAAAAGAAGGAGATTCACTAGCTCGTTATTTAGTCCGAATCGGTGAAATGAAGGAATCTATAAAAATTATTCAACAGGCTCTAGAAGGAATTCCTGGGGGACCCTATGAAAATTTAGAAGTCCGGCGCTTTGATAGAGCAAAAAATTCCGAATGGACTAATTTTGAATATAGATTTATTACTAAAAAACTTTCACCCAATTTTGAATTGTCGAAACAAGAACTTTATGTAAGAGTGGAAGCCCCAAAAGGAGAATTAGGAATTTATTTGATAGGAGATAGTAGTGTTTTCCCCTGGAGATGGAAAATTCGGCCGCCTGGTTTTATCAATTTGCAAATTCTCCCTCAATTAGTTAAAAGAATGAAATTGGCCGATATCATGACGATACTAGGTAGTATAGATATCATTATGGGAGAAGTTGATCGTTGAAATGATAATTGATACGACAGAAGTAGAAGTACAAGCTATCAATTCTTTTTCTAGATTGGAATCCTTAAAAGAAGTTTATGGACTCATATGGATCTTTGTTCCCATTTTCACCCTTCTATTAGGAATCACAATAGGGGTCCTAGTAATTGTGTGGTTAGAAAGAGAAATATCCGCAGCAATACAACAACGTATTGGGCCTGAATATGCCGGTCCGTTGGGGATTCTTCAAGCTCTAGCAGATGGGACCAAATTACTTTTTAAAGAGGACCTACTTCCATCTAGAGGAGATATTCGTTTGTTTAGCGTGGGACCGTCTATAGCGGTCATATCAGTTCTACTAAGTTATTTAGTAATTCCTTTTGGATATCGCCTTATTTTAGCCGATCTCAGTATAGGTGTTTTTTTATGGATCTCCATTTCAAGTATTGCTCCTATTGGACTTCTTATGTCAGGATATGGATCGAACAATAAATATTCCTTTTTAGGTGGTCTACGGGCTGCTGCTCAATCTATTAGTTATGAAATACCATTAACTCTATGTGTATTATCAATATCTCTACGTGTGATTCGTTGGAACATGATTATTTTCCCTTCTCTCTAGAAATAAAGTAAAGAGGTTGAATATATTGAATGGATATTTTCATTTTTTATTCATCATTAGGGTTGATGAGTTAAACTAGATAGTTATATGAGTAAAATCAAACTGCTTATAAATTTGCAGTAAGAAGAGAAAATCTCATTCCCTATGTACAAGAATATAAACATAAGCAGTATATAAACTGTTTACCCCAAGATTAAGATTCTTTGACTAATTCTCATATCTTGAAGCGGGTACAAAAGATCAACGTATGGGGGTTCCACTACTTTTTTATATGTATTACCATACGGGGGATCAATCAAAAATCAGTGAACAGTTAGGAACACCAAGGTACACAAAGGATTAGTAATAGAGATAATATAAGGTATTAAAAAACGGTATTGTTATATAAAACTTTGGATAAAACGAATCATAATGGGGACTTTAAGTTGGTAGAAATGACCAAGCAGTACTTCCCCACGATTCCGATCTAGAGTATGCTCCTATTCACTGATTAAAGAAATGACTATCAAAAACGAATTAATCCTTTATTTTTTTTTTCAGAGTACCCTCCCTCTGAGAAAGAAGAACAGGAACAAAAGAAATAGAATTCAAAAATAGAATGAGAAAAATGAATAAATAATAATACAAAGGATCTTTATTTCTTATTTTCCCCATCCATATCTATACATAACATATAGAATTCTTATCATGAATTTTGAATTAATACCCAATTCTTTCTTTATCTTTATAGTTATTGATAGAACATATTTATTGATATAACGAGTATTTTATTAAAAGATTAAGTTATTACCAAACAAAGATAAATTAAAATTGTAATGGATAAGATCAATTCGGAAGCACCTTTTATATTTGAGCAGACGGAATTTCATTGGTCTAATTTTTGGCTTCCCGATGTATATTTACCATCCAAATAAGGACGGAGATAATATCGAGCAAGTTCTTACATTTATTTGTGGCCATAGAGGAGCCGTATGAAGCCGAAGTCTCATGTACGGTTTTGAAATAGCGATGCGAGCAGTGATGTTATTATCGACTATGATTATCTAACAGTTTAAGTACAGTTGATATAGTTGAGGCGCAGTCAAAATATGGATTTTTGGGGTGGAATCTGTGGCGTCAGCCTATCGGGTTTGTTGTTTTTCTAATTTCTTCTCTAGCAGAATGTGAAAGATTACCCTTCGATTTACCAGAAGCAGAGGAAGAATTAGTAGCAGGTTATCAAACGGAATATTCAGGTATCAAATACGCTTTATTTTACCTTGCTTCTTACCTAAATTTATTAGTTTCTTCATTATTTATAACAGTTCTTTACTTAGGTGGGTGGAATTTCTCTATTCCGTATATATCTATTCCTGAACTTTTCGGAATAAATCAAATGGATGGAGTCTTTGGAACGACAATTGGGATATTTATTACATTAGCTAAAGCTTATTTGTTTCTGTTCATTCCTATCGCAGCAAGATGGACTTTACCTAGAATGAGAATGGACCAGTTATTAAATCTTGGATGGAAATTTCTTTTACCTATTTCCCTGGGTAATCTATTATTGACAACTTCTTCCCAACTTGTTTCACTATAAATACTCTAAATAATAGAATAAGATAACGATATTCTAGATTCATAATTGATCTCAAACAAGAGAAAGAAACATCAATTTATTCACGGAGATCCACAATATGTTCCCTATGGTGACCGGGTTCATAAATTATGGTCAACAAACAATACGAGCAGCAAGGTACATTGGTCAAAGTTTCATAATTACCTTATCCCATACAAATCGTTTACCTGTAACTATTCAATATCCTTATGAAAAATCGATCACATCGGAGCGTTTCCGTGGTCGAATCCACTTTGAATTTGATAAATGTATTGCTTGTGAAGTATGTGTTCGTGTATGTCCCATAGATCTACCCGTTGTTGATTGGAAATTTGAAAAAAATATTAAAAAGAAACAATTGCTTAATTATAGTATTGATTTTGGGGTCTGTATATTTTGTGGTAACTGTGTCGAGTATTGTCCAACAAACTGTTTATCAATGACTGAAGAATATGAACTTTCTACGTATGATCGTCACGAATTGAATTATAATCAAATTGCTTTGGGTCGGTTACCAATGCCAGTAATTGGAGATTACACAATTCAAACAGTTATAAATTCGACTCAAATCAAAATAGACAAGGATAACCCCCTTGATTCAAGAACGGTTACTGATTACTAAGATTTCCTTTTGATATAAAGGATCCAAGCCGCTTTTGGGGGGTTGGTCAGAAATTACAAATAATAACTATTGATTGTTGAGAATCACTCTTTGTTTTAAACTGAGAATATGGTTTAGTGATGATTTTAAAATAGAAAATTCCAACTATTCTTTTCTTTTTTCTTTTAGATAAAAATAGAAAATAGATAAAAAGGAAAGTAGGATTGGCCAATAACTTTAATAACTTTATCTATATCTACATTAATCCATATTAAGATTGAATTCAATTGGGAACCCATCATATACAAAAAAAAAAAAAATAAAGGTAACACCCTTTTCTTTCCTGGACTATTTAGTAAGGTCATGAAATATTTCGACTTATTTATCTGTTATACATAATGGATTTACCTGGACCAATACACGATATACTTTTAGTATTTCTGGGATCAGTTCTTATATTAGGAGGTCTAGGAGTAGTATTATTTACCAATCCAATTTATTCTGCCTTTTCGTTGGGATTGGTTCTTGTTTGTATATCCTTATTCTATATTCTATCAAACTCCTATTTTGTAGCTGCCGCACAGCTCCTTATTTATGTAGGAGCCATAAATGTCTTAATCATATTTGCTGTTATGTTCATGAATGGTTCAGAATATTCGAACGATTCCTATTTTTGGACTGTTGGAGATGGAGTCACTTCACTGGTTTGTATAAGTATTCTTTTTTCACTAATTACTACTATCTTAGATACGTCATGGTATGGAATTATTTGGACTACAAGATCAAATCAGATTATAGAACAGGACCTTATTAGTAACGTTCAACAAATTGGAATTCATTTATCAACAGATTTTTATCTTCCGTTTGAACTCATTTCTATAATTCTTTTAGTTTCTTTGATAGGTGCAATTACTATGGCTCGTCAATAAGAAATACTTAGAATTAATACAATTATTAGAAATTCAAAATCCAATGAAAAAGGGAAAGTTTTTCATTTAATCTACTTCTGATACCCTCTTTTTTCTGTAATTACTCGATTCTGGTCAATCAAATTGGTTGAATTGTTGTTCATATTGAAATGAATCGAGATTCATGAGGAGTTAGCCAATGATGTTTGAACATATACTTTTTTTGAGCGTCTACTTATTTTCTATCGGTATCTATGGATTGATCACAAGTCGAAACATGGTTAGAGCACTTATGTGTCTTGAGCTTATACTAAATTCGGTTAATATAAATCTCGTAACATTTTCTAATATATTTGATAGTCGCCAATTAAAAGGAGACATTTTCTCAATCTTTGTTATAGCCATTGCGGCTGCGGAAGCAGCTATTGGGCTAGCTATTGTTTCGTCGATTTATCGTAACAGAAAATCAACTCGTATCAATCAATCAAATTTGTTGAATAATTAGTCATAACTATCATATAAATATAAATAAAGACATAAATAATAAAATAATATAAATAAAATATAGATATAAATTCTTTCATTTTTTATTCTTTTTTTTATAGTAATATGTATAGTAATATATTTTTATATTACTATTGAAATAGTGATGATCTGTTGGCCAATGTCAATGTGAAGTCATATGTGTGACTTGTATAATCATGGTTGTTGAAACGGAAATCAAAGTATCTTGGTCCTTTCTCATGAACAGATTTAGAAATATATTGATTTTTAACATTAGATTTTTTGATAAACCATTGATTCGTCTGGTGTCTACAATACAATATAAATATATAATTCATTTCCTCCTGATTTTACTTTACCAGATCGAAAATTTTTTATGTTCAAAACTGGAATTTATAGACCCAATGTCACATTCAGTAAAAATTTATGATACATGTATAGGGTGTACTCAATGTGTACGAGCCTGCCCCACAGATGTATTGGAAATGATACCTTGGGACGGATGTAAAGCTAAGCAAATTGCTTCCGCGCCAAGAACCGAGGACTGTGTAGGTTGTAAGAGATGTGAATCCGCTTGTCCAACAGATTTTTTGAGTGTCCGTGTTTATTTATGGCATGAAACAACTCGCAGCATGGGTCTATCTTATTGATACGTTATAAAAAACTCCACTTGAATCATTTGATTCCTTTTTACCGACAAAAACCCGTACTCGAGAAAATATATTATTCCGAGCACGGGTTTTTTGGTCAAAATGCATCTTGTCTTTATCACGAGTTATTTCCCTTGGTTAACACTACTTGTAGTTTTGCCGATATTCGCGGGTTCTTCAATTTTCTTTCTTCCTCATAGGGGGAATAAGGTAATTAGGTGGTATACTATATGTATATGCTTATGGGAACTCCTTCTAACAACCTATGTGTTCTGTTATCATTTCCAATTGGATGATCCATTAATTCAATTGGAGGAGGATTTCAAATGGATAAATGTTTTTGATTTTCACTGGAGACTGGGAATCGATGGACTTTCCATAGGACCTATTTTACTGACAGGATTTATCACTACTTTAGCCACTTTAGCAGCTTGGCCTGTTACTCGAAATTCGCGATTGTTCTATTTCCTGATGTTAGCAATGTACAGTGGCCAAATAGGATTATTTTCTTCTCGAGACCTTTTACTTTTTTTTCTCATGTGGGAGTTAGAATTAATTCCTGTTTACTTACTTTTATCCATGTGGGGAGGAAGGAAACGTTTGTACTCAGCCACAAAGTTTATTTTGTACACTGCCGGGGGTTCCATTTTTCTCTTAATAGGAGTTCTAGGTATGGGTTTATATGGTTCCAATGAACCAATATTGGATTTTGAAAGATTAGCTAATCAGTCATATCCTGTGACATTAGAAATAATATTCTATTTGGGCTTCCTTATTGCTTATGCTGTCAAATCGCCGATTATACCCCTACATACATGGCTACCAGATACCCATGGGGAAGCACATTACAGTACATGTATGCTTCTAGCTGGAATCTTATTAAAAATGGGGGCATATGGATTGATTCGGATCAATATGGAATTATTACCGCACGCCCACTCTATATTTTCTCCCTGGTTGGTAATAATAGGGACAATACAAATAATCTATGCAGCTTCAACCTCTCTTGGTCAACGCAATTTAAAAAAGAGAATAGCCTATTCTTCTGTATCTCACATGGGTTTCATAATTATAGGAATTGGTTCTATAACCGACATGGGACTCAACGGAGCCGTTTTACAAATACTCTCTCATGGATTTATTGGTGCTGCACTTTTTTTCTTGGTAGGAACGAGTTGTGATAGAATACGTCTTGTTTATCTCGACGAAATGGGGGGGATATCGATCCCAATGCCAAAAATATTTACCATGTTTAGTAGTTTCTCGATGGCTTCTCTTGCATTGCCAGGAATGAGTGGTTTTGTTGCAGAATTAGTAGTATTTTTTGGAATAATTACCAGTCCAAAATATCTTTTAATGCCCAAAATACTAATTACCTTTGTAATGGCAATTGGAATGATATTAACTCCTATTTATTTATTATCTATGTTACGTCAGATGTTTTATGGATACAAACTATTCAATGTTCCAAACTCCAATTTTGTGGATTCTGGACCACGAGAACTATTTGTTTCAATCTGTATCTTTTTACCCGTAATAGGGATTGGTATTTATCCTGATTTTGTTCTTTCGCTATCAGTTGACAAGGTACAAACTATCCTATCTAATTATTTTCATAGATAGTTTTCATTAATCAGATAGAAAACAAAGTCTTAGCATTTTGAATTTGAAGATTTTGGAGCTGTACAACACAAAAAATAAAGTGAATTAGAATTATAATAAGATATATTCCGAGTTTTTGAGAACCATTTGAATGATTCCTTGATTCAAATGGTTCTCAAAAACCTGCATAAACTTTCTGTTACGTATTGTACGACGGTCCTATGTATTCCTCATGGAATTTGTTCAATTAGATGTTAATGTGAATGAACCATAACTATGTAGACCTATTCCTAATAGATTGATCCCAAAATAGCATATCCAAATTATAAGAAATCCTATAGACGCTACAAGTGACGAATTCGTACCTTGCAAACTTGGATTTGTTCTAGTATGTGAATAAATCGCAAATATGGTCCAAGTAATAAATGCCCAAGTTTCTTTGGGGTCCCAATTCCAATAAGATCCCCATGCCTCGTTAGCCCATACTGCTCCAGAAAGAATACCTATGGTTAAAAAGGTAAACCCTAAACTAATGACACGATAACTCCAATAATCCAAACGCTGAGTTAATTGATATTTGTAATAATTTTGAAATGGAACAAAAGAAGTGTGTTTAAAAACATTTTTTTTTTTGTTCAAGTATTCGATTTTGTCAAATAAAAATGACTTAATCTTAATTAAGAAAATTTTTATTTGACAAAAAATATCGATGTTTTTACGAAATGTAATGACTAGAAAAGCGACTGATAATAACGACCCACATAAAAGAGCTGCATAGCTCAATAACATCATACTTACGTGCATCATTAACCACTGAGATTGTAGAGCAGGTACTAATCTTGACGATTGATGCATTTCACTTGAAAGACCCGATGTGGCGAAACCTTGGGTAAAAATGGCACTTGGGGCGGTTATTGCGCTTAAATCATTTTTATGATTCCATATCTTAGAAATTAGATGAATAATGGAAAAACTCCACGAAAGGAAGATTAAAGACTCGTATAAATTACTTAATGGAAAATGTCTCGAAGAAATCCAACGAGTAACTAATAATCCTGTTATAGAAAAAAAAGTAACTATCATTCCTTTTTCCGACGAATCACGCAACCCTATGATTTCGTGTACTAATAGGGTCATCAAATGAATCGTAATCACAATTGAAATGATCGAAAAAGAGAGATGAGTTAATATATGTTCTAAAGTCACAAATATCATACATAAAAAAGGTCCCATTACAGAATGGAAATCGGGAATTAAATACATTATAGGATCCATTGTATCTTTTTTACAGTATGCCGCCACTCGGACTCGAACCGAGATGCTCTAGCACTGCTTCCTAAGAGCAGCGTGTCTACCGATTTCACCATAGCGGCTTACTTGAAATAATAATAGTCAATTCATGTTGAATCGTCTAGATCTAGATTCAAGGATTCAATATAGTTTAGGAAATATTAGAACTGATAAATAAGAGCTCTTTAAAATTCATCTTTGAATTTTCAATAATTTTGACTTAGGTTAGTATCATCGTAGGTTCCGTTTTAAGAATCCATTTTTACGTACTATCTGTATATTAAGTTCTCCCGGAACACTTGTAACTTGAAATACAAATTTGGTTTTCAGTCGAAACAGAAACTCAGAATTGTGAATTGTCCTCTTTTTATATTTTTTATTTATTTTGAATTGAATCCACGAAATCAGATAAATGAAAAACAAATTAAATTGTCAAAGAGATTTTTTTTCTAAACGAAAAAAAAAAAAAATAAATAGGATTTCATATGTATCACAATTCAATTACTAAATTTAAGTAATTTTTCTAACAATTTGTATACTTTTCTTAGTATCATTAAGTATTAATTAATTAATTAAAATATATAATATAAAATGAATATAATAATATCAAATTAATATAATACTTTTTGTTGTTTGTTGTGTACATAATTTCTAAATAAAATTATGATAATATTTTATTTATGAAACCAACTTGGTCTTGAGTTAAGCATATAATAAAACAAAAGAGTTTCCGCATCCATCACAATTTTCTTTTCACAACGGAAAAATAGAATGAACAAAGATTTTTCCGTTGTGAAAAGAAAATGAATAGGAAAAAAACATCTCACGAATTAATAAATAGATTCTAATAAAAACTAGAATGAAAAAAAATAATGATACTTAGAACCGACAGATAGAGAAATTCTTATTCTACATATCATAGCAGCTAGTTCTAACTAATATTGTATTGAGTTCAATACATCAATACATTTAGTTAAAGGGAATTATTCATATTCCAAAATGGGAAATTCTTCTAGCCATGGAAATTCCGATTATTCCAAGATTTTCTTATTTGTTTGTCGCACAAAAAAACTTTTTGAATCTCCAGTAGAAACTGACTTTGCTAAAGAAAAAGCTTTTATTGCAGCTAAATATCCTTTTTTCTTCCAAATATTTCTACGAATACGTTTTTTTGATATAGAAGTACGTTTTTTTGGAACTGCCATTCAAAAAAAAAGAGTTACTCATTTTTATTGTTGTATGTGAAAGACATGTATTGCTCAAAATAGATCGTTCTTTTTAGTCATTTTCTATACTTAACTTAATTTCGTCGATAATCGTTTTTTCAGAACATACAATAAAAATATATTATTTATATATTTATATAAAAATATATGTATGACATGCATGTCACATATATAACAATGTCACATATTAACACACTAGGCAAAAAAATAGAAGAAAAAAGGGGGGGGGAAATTCGAAAAGGAATTTTTATGACTATTAGTTTGGAATTGAATAAGCTCATATTGCCGTGTCTATAATGAAAATTCAAACTTAAACTACAATTAGTGGTTAATATGTTAAACAAGACATTCTATTACCTAAGAAGGAGAACCTCAATTTTTAGTTATTTTTTCTTTTTCAGTTCTATACGAAATAAAGAGTATTAGAATATTTCTGATACTTTCCAATTGGATTGGAATCCAATCAATTAGTTCCGCAATGAGTTAGGTAATTACTACAAATAAAATCACTAGAATAACTAGGTCTTTTTTTTTAGTCTATTTATTGAGGCATACTATGATTTATATTCGACTGTTTTGGTATGATTGTTTTTACTTACTATACTATAGTATATGATATGATTACATATTGCCAGAATAGGATGGTAGTATAGTCGTAGAATGATTCAAAATCTCATATTTCCCATTTTTTTATTTTATTAACTATCTTTCTTTAGTTAAAAGTGAAAGTTAATAACTAAGTAATTACTTTTATCTAGCTATTTGGTCATATCATTTGAATTGGAACTTTTGAATATTTCCAATATCTGAGAAAAGTCAGAATAATGAAAAATAAAAATAGTTGAGTTTTTCATATCTTTTTTTGTTGATTTTTTTATTGTTCCTTTCGAAAGCGATAAGAATTGATGAATCGGAAACAATTAAATTATAAGAAAAAAATGAAAATTTGTTTTTTTTATGGAACATACATATAAATATGCATGGATAATACCCTTTCTTCCATTTCCAGTTACTATGTTAATAGGATTTGGACTTCTGCTTATTCCGACAGCAACAAAAAATATTCGTCGTATGTGGGCTTTTCCGAGTGTTTTGATGCTAAGTATAGCTATGGCATTTTCGGCCAATCTATCTATTCAGCAAATAAATGGAAATTTTATCTATCAATATCTATGGTCTTGGACCGTCAATAATGATTTTTCTTTAGAGTTCGGACACTTGATCGATCCACTTACTTCTATTATGTCAATATTAATTACTACTGTTGGAATTATGGTTCTTATTTATAGTGACAATTATATGTCTCACGATCAAGGATATTTGAGATTTTTTGCCTATATGAGTTTTTTCAATAGTTCTATGTTAGGATTAGTTACTAGTTCCAATTTGATACAAATTTATATTTTTTGGGAACTTGTAGGAATGTGTTCCTATTTATTAATAGGTTTTTGGTTCACACGACCGAGTGCGGCAAGTGCTTGCCAAAAAGCTTTTGTAACCAATCGTATAGGGGATTTTGGTTTATTATTAGGAATTTTAGGACTTTATTGGATAACTGGTAGTTTAGAATTTCGGGATTTGTTCGAAATAGTTAATAACTTGGTTCATCATAATGGAGTAAATTCCTTATTTGCTACTCTGTGTGCTTTTTTTTTATTCGTTGGTGCAGTTGCTAAATCCGCACAATTCCCCCTTCACATATGGTTACCTGATGCTATGGAAGGACCCACTCCCATTTCTGCTCTTATACATGCTGCTACTATGGTAGCAGCGGGAATTTTTCTTGTAGCTCGGCTTCTTCCTCTTTTCATAGTTATACCTTCCATAATGAATATAATTTCTTCAATAGGCGTAATAACAGTACTATTAGGAGCTACTTTGGCTCTTGCTCAAAGAGACATTAAAAGAAGTTTAGCTTACTCGACAATGTCTCAATTGGGTTATATTATGTTAGCTCTGGGTATAGGTTCTTATCGAGCCGCTTTATTCCATTTGATCACTCATGCCTATTCGAAAGCTTTATTGTTTTTGGGATCCGGATCAATTATTCATTCAATGGAACCCATTGTTGGATATTCACCAGATAAAAGTCAAAATATGGTTCTTATGGGCGGTTTAACAAAATATGTTCCAATTACAAGAATTACCTTTTTCTTAGGTACACTCTCCCTTTGTGGTATTCCGCCTCTTGCTTGTTTTTGGTCCAAAGATGAAATTCTTAACGATAGTTGGTTGTATTCACCAACTTTCGCAATAATAGCTTCCTTTACAGCGGGATTAACCGCATTTTATATGTTTCGGATGTATTTACTTACCTTTGATGGACATTTGCGCATTCATTTTCAAAATTACAGTAGCACTAAAAATAGTTCTTTCTATTCAATATCTTTATGGGGAAAAAAAGTGCCAAAAGCAGTCAATAGAAATTTACTTTTATCAACAATGAATAATAAGGTCTCCTTTTTTTCAAAGGATACATATCAAATTGATGATAATGGAAGAAATAGAATACGATACTTTAGTACTCACTTTAGAAATAAATATACTTACACCTATCCTCATGAGTCGGACAATACTATGTTATTTCCTCTGCTTGTATTGGTACTATTTACTTTATTCGTTGGATCAATCGGAATTCATTTTGATCAAGGAGTAATAGATTTTGATCTATTATCGAAATGGTTAACTCCGTCCACAAACTTTTTCCATCCAAATTTGAATGGTTCCTCAGATTGGTATGATTTTTTGAAAAATGCAGTTTTTTCGGTCAGTATAGCTCTTTTTGGATTATTTATAGCATCTATTTTATATGGATCTGTTTATTCATCTCTACCGAATTTGGACTTAGTCAATTTGTTTGTAAAGGGGGGCCCCAAGAGAATTCTCTTGGACCAAGTGGAAAATGTGATATACAATTGGTCATATAATCGTGGTTACATAGATATTTTTTATACTAGGATTTTTACTGTAGGTATAAGAGGATTAGCTGCACGAATTCAGTTTTTTGATAGACATATAATTGATGGAATTACAAACGGGGTCGGCGTTACCAGTTTCTTTATAGGGGAAGGGGTTAAATATATGGGAGGTGGACGAGTCTCTTCTTATCTATTCTTGTATTTATCTTATGTATCAATCTTTTTTTTCATTTTTCTCTTCTTTTTTTAAGTTAAGTTTTACCAATTCCAAATTATCTTGATGAGTATCAAGATAAAAATCCTCGTAGTCTGGGCTATCTTTGTCTTCTTCGTAAGTTGTTTCTACATCGTTTTCTTCTTTTCTTTCTCCCCTTTCTTCCGTTTCTTTCAGTTTCTTAGTGACAATAGGCGACGGCATTCTGCCTAAATAGTAGACACAGGTGATAAATAAGAGAATACTAAAGATTCGAGCCATAGAATTTCTCAATTCTGACACAAGGTACTTATTATTAGATCGAATCGAATGATTTTGCCGTATCCAGAATAATACCAAGCCAACCCATTTCATGAATAAAATGTGACCAATTAACCAACCAACAA